GACTCTAGAGATATGGTAATATGGAGAAGACAAAATTGTTTGAAGCACGCACAGAACCGGAAGCGCCCCTTGTTTCAAAGAGAGGAGGACGGGTTATTCACATTTAATTTGATGGTCAGAGGCGAATTGAAAGCTAAGCAGTGGTAATTAAGACCCCCCGGGGAAAATAGGGATGTCTCCTACGTTACCCATAATATGTGGAAGTATCGACGTAATTTCATAGAGTCATTCGATCTGAATGCTACATGAAGAACATAAGCCAGATGACGGAACGCGGAGACCTAGGATGTAGAAGATCATAACATGAGCGATTCGGCAGATTTGGATTCCTTTCCTATATATCCACTCATGTGGTACTTCATCATACGATTCATATAAGATCCATCTGTCTAGAGATCGTCATATACATCTAGAAAGCTGTATGCTTTGGAAGAAGCTTGTACAGTTTGGGAAGGGGTTTTTTGAGAGAAAAGAAGAATCTACTTCAACCGATATGCCCTTAGGCACGGCCATACATAACATAGAAATCACACGTGGAAGGGGTGGGCAATTAGCTAGAGCAGCAGGTGCTGTAGCGAAACTGATTGCAAAAGAGGGTAAATCGGCCACTTTAAGATTACCATCTGGGGAGGTCCGTTTGGTATCCCAAAATTGCTTAGCAACAGTCGGACAAGTGGGTAATGTTGGGGTGAACCAAAAAAGTTTGGGTAGAGCCGGATCTAAGTGTTGGCTAGGTAAACGCCCCGTAGTAAGAGGGGTAGTTATGAACCCTGTGGACCACCCCCATGGGGGCGGTGAAGGGAAAGCCCCCATTGGTAGAAAAAAACCCACAACCCCTTGGGGTTATCCTGCGCTTGGAAGAAGAACTAGGAAAAGGAAAAAATATAGTGATAGTTTTATTCTTCGTCGCCGTAAGTAAATACGTAACTAGGAATATGGAAAATTGCATTTTTGGAATTTGCAATAATGCGATGGGCGAACGACGGGAATTGAACCCGCGCATGGTGGATTCACAATCCACTGCCTTGATCCACTTGGCTACATCCGCCCCTTATCCAGCTAAAGGATTTTTCTCTTTTTTCCATTCATCATTATTCTATTTATTCTGACCTCTATACTTCGATCGAGATATTGGACATAGAATGCCACTCTTTAAAATGGAAAAAAGGAGTAATCAGCTGTGACACGAAAAAAAACGAATCCTTTTGTAGCTCATCATTTATTGGCAAAAATCGAAAAGGTCAATATGAAGGAGGAGAAAGAAACAATAGTAACGTGGTCCCGGGCATCTAGCATTCTACCCGCAATGGTTGGCCATACAATCGCGATTCATAATGGAAAGGAACATATACCTATTTACATAACAAATCCTATGGTAGGTCGCAAATTGGGGGAATTCGTGCCTACTCGGCATTTCACGAGTTATGAAAGTGCAAGAAAAGATACTAAATCTCGTCGTTAAGAAAAGATACTAAATCTCGTCGTTAACTGAATTCAGAATAGAAAGATTCAAAATAAAAAAAAACAAAGGTAGGCGGGGAATAACCTTATTTATGACAAGTTTCAAACTGGTAAAGTATACCCCTAGGATAAAGAAGAAGAAGAGTGGGCTAAGGAAACTCGCAAGGAAAGTTCCAACCGATCGTCTACTTAAGTTCGAACGGGTTTTCAAAGCACAAAAACGCATCCATATGTCTGTTTTCAAAGCACAAAGAGTTCTTGATGAGATTCGCTGGCGTTACTACGAGGAAACTGTTATGATACTGAACCTCATGCCTTATCGAGCATCTTATCCCATCCTAAAGTTGGTTTATTCGGCAGCAGCAAATGCTACTCATTATAGGGATTTCGACAAAGCGAATTTATTCATCACTAAAGCCGAAGTCAGTAGGAGTACTATCATTAAAAAATTCAGACCTCGAGCTCGAGGACGTAGTTCTCCCATAAAAAAAACCATGTGTCATATAACAATTGTACTAAATATAGTAAAGAAATCTAAATAATCTTTAGATCCATCTTAGATTTTGATTCCCAGTAAAAAAAAATAGAATAGAAAAATATGGGACAAAAAATAAATCCACTCGGTTTCAGACTTGGTACAACCCAAAATCACCATTCCTTTTGGTTCGCACAACCAAAAAATTATTCTGAAGGTCTACAGGAAGATAAAAAAATACGGAATTGTATCAAGAACTATATACAAAAGAATAGGAAAAAAGGCTCGAATAGAAAAATAGAATCAGACTCAAGTTCCGAAGTAATTACACATAATAGAAAAATGGACTCAGGCTCAAGTTCTGAAGTAATTACACGTATAGAAATTCAAAAAGAAATCGATACGATCCACGTCATAATCCATATTGGATTCCCCAATTTATTAAAGAAAAAAGGAGCAATCGAAGAATTAGAGAAGGATCTACAAAAGGAAGTTAATTCTGTAAACCAGAGACTTAATATTGCTATTGAAAAAGTTAAAGAACCTTATAGACAACCTAACATTCTTGCAGAATATATAGCTTTCCAATTAAAAAATAGAGTTTCATTCCGAAAGGCAATGAAAAAAGCCATTGAATTAACTAAAAAAGCGGATATAAGGGGGGTAAAAGTAAAAATTGCAGGTCGTCTCGCAGGGAAAGAAATTGCACGTGCCGAATGCATCAAAAAGGGTAGACTTCCCCTCCAAACAATTCGCGCTAAAATTGATTATTGCTGCTATCCAATTCGAACTATCTATGGAGTATTAGGTGTAAAAATTTGGATATTCGTAGACGAAGAATAACTAGCCTTGTCTTCCCATTCTGTTCAGTGATAGAATAAAAAATGACAAGAGCCTTATTTTTCCTGAAATCCCTGAAAAAAAAGAAGAAATTCTACCTCTTTCTATAAGATTTAATGAAAATTGATAAATCTTTTAATATAATTGCTATGCTTAGTGTGTGACTCGTTAGTTTTTTCTTTAGAGTCAAAAATGGAGATTCAAAAAAAAATTGACTGAACCCTACTATGAAAAAGAAAAAACTTAGTAATTATAGAAAATTAACTAATAACCAACCTATTGCTTCGTATTGTCGAGATCCTAACTAAGAAACAGTCACTATATGAATAAATACATCTATCATAAATGAGTAGATCTATCATATAGTTGTAGCAACTGCAATTTTTTCTCTAAAAAAGAAAACGGATTCTAGGTTGTGAAGCAAAACTAAAGGGATGTGGATAAAAGGAGGGATGATAGAAAGAAGGAAGAAGAATAAGAAAGATATAGGATTCCAATATGTATGGTCTATGAGTTACATCATAAAAGGCAATGTGATAAAGCATCAATATAATAAAAATAACAGAGAATTCGAAATCGTAACTTGAAACAAAAAATAGAAATTTTAAGCAATAATAAAATAAAGAGCGGCCCGGGTTAATAAAACTGAGAAAATTGACTCGGAAAGAAATTTTTGGAAAGCTCCATTGTGGGATTCAGACCTAACCATTAAAGGAGAAGTAGTGGGAACGACAGAACCTATGACTGCATAGGATTTTATTGAAAAGAATCCTAAGACTTCATTGGGTGGGATGGCGGAACAAACCAAAAAAATTGCCTTATTTGGTAAGGTTATAAATTAACAAATAAGACAGGAAAGAGTAAATATTCGCCCGCGAAATCTTTATTGAATTAGAATACTTTCCCGCGATTCAATAAGAGTCAAAATAAGGAGATTTTTTTTTAAGAAAGATTACATTATCTAGAAATATAGAATATAGATAAATAGACACACACATCTAGATATATTCTAGATCTTCTTTCTTGACTATATATTTTTCTATTTTAACAAATTCAATATTCCATATTAAAAACAAATTCAATATTCCATATTAAAAAAACCCTAACTTTTTCTATTATCTATTAATGTGCATCTATCCATAATATTCCAAAATATTATGGAATTAGAGAAATTTGCACGCTTTCTCATTTCATTCGCGAGGAGCTGGATGAGAAGAAACTCTCATGTCCAGTTTTGCAGTAGAGATGGAACTAAGAAAGAACCATCGACTATAACCCCAAAAGAACCAGATTTCGTAAACAACATAGAGGAAGAATGAAGGGAAAATCCTGCCGAGGCAATCATATTTGTTTTGGTAGATATGCTCTGCAAGCACTTGAACCCGCTTGGATCACGTCGAGACAGATAGAAGCAGGACGAAGAGCAATGACACGATATGCACGTCGTGGTGGAAAAATATGGGTACGTATATTTCCCGACAAACCGGTTACACTAAGACCCACGGAAACACGTATGGGCTCAGGAAAGGGATCCCCCGAATATTGGGTAGCCGTTGTTAAACCAGGTCGAATACTTTATGAAATGGGCGGAGTATCCGAAACTGTAGCTAGAGCAGCTATCTCCATAGCTGCCAGTAAAATGCCCATACGAAGTCAATTTCTTCGATTAGAGATATAGCATCCCAAAAAAGGAGTATTGAAGATAAAAAAAAAAGAGTATTGAAGATAAAAAAAAACCAGGTTTTTTTTATGAATAGACAATATTTCTTTCATCCTTTTGCATAGAAATAACAAATTGAAATCAAAATAATATGATTCAACCTCAGACCCTTTTAAATGTAGCAGATAACAGTGGAGCTCGAAAATTGATGTGTATTCGAGTCATAGGAGCTGCTAGTAATCAGCGATATGCTCGTATTGGTGATGTTATTGTTGCTGTAATCAAAGACGCAGTGCCCCAAATGCCTCTAGAAAGATCCGAAGTAATTCGAGCTGTAATTGTACGTACATGTAAAGAGTTCAAATGCGAAGACGGTATAATAATACGCTATGATGACAATGCAGCGGTTATCATTGATCAAAAAGGAAATCCAAAAGGAACTCGAGTTTTTGGCGCGATCGCCGAGGAATTGAGAGAATTGAATTTTACTAAAATAGTTTCATTAGCTCCTGAAGTATTATAAATACTAGTAGGCGAGATATAGATCAAAGAAAAAATTAGTAGATTATGTCTCACGTATATGCTTTAAAATCCAAAAGTAAAAGAAAAAAAAAGAAAACATGTTGATTATAGAAAAATTAGGAGGAACCTAGAATTAGAGTCTTATGGGCAAGGACACTATTGCTGATTTACTAACCTCTATAAGAAATGCGGACATGAATAAAAAAGGAACAGTTCGAGTAGTATCTACAAATATTACCGAAAACATTGTTAAAATACTTCTACGAGAGGGTTTTATTGAAAGTGTTCGGAAACATGAGGAAAGTAACAGATATTTCTTGGTTTCAACTTTGCGACATCAAAAGAGAAAGACTAGAAAAGGAATATATAGAACTAGAACCTTTTTAAAGCGTATCAGCCGACCCGGCTTACGAATTTATGCCAACTATCAAGGAATTCCTAAAGTTTTGGGCGGAATGGGAATTGCTATTCTTTCTACTTCTCGAGGTATAATGACAGATCGAGAAGCTCGACTAAACAGAATTGGGGGAGAAGTCTTATGTTATATATGGTAATCGCCCCTCCTATAGTACTCGAATTCTATCTCGAACTTCCTATTTTTCAAATAAAAATACAACGTTTTTTTTTATTTGAAAATCAAAATAGAAAAATAGGGAAAAAAATATGACAGAAAAAAAAAACCCGAGAGAAGCAAAAGTCACTTTCGAAGGTTTAGTTACGGAAGCCCTACCCAACGGAATGTTCCGCGTTCGCCTAGAAAATGACACCATCATCCTGGGCTATATTTCAGGAAAGATCCGGTCTAGTTCTATACGAATACTGATGGGGGATAGGGTCAAAATTGAAGTAAGTCGTTATGATTCAAGCAAAGGACGTATAATTTATAGACTTCCCCATAAGGATTCGAAGCGTACCGAAGACTCGAAGGATACCGAAGATTTGAAGGATACCGAAGATTTGAAGGATTAGGTTTTTCTTTTTTCTAGGGTAATAAATTCAAAGTTCCAAAATTGAAGCGAAGAGACTCATTTTTTCCCAAAGATTAGATTCATAGTTTAAGAAAGGAATATGGAAATATGAAAATAAGAGCTTCCGTTCGTAAAATTTGTACAAAATGTCGACTGATTCGTAGGCGTGGACGAATTAGAGTCATTTGTTCCAATCCGAAGCATAAACAAAGGCAGGGGTAATCTTTCGAAAAAGAACTTTACTTTCTAAAAAGTAAAAAAAGTACCCGCGGAAACGTCCAAATTCAAAATAAAATAATTAATAATTAAAGTAAAGGATATATTTTACCCTGAAACGGATATCTTTGTATCTTTTTTTCTTTTTGTTATTTCTAACTCATATTTATGAGATAATAAAATATGACAAAAGCTATACCAAAAATTGGTTCACGTAGGAGAGTGCGTATTGGTTTGCGTAGGAATGCGCGTTTTAGTTTACGGAAAAGTGCACGTAGAATAACAAAAGGAGTTATTCATGTTCAAGCTAGTTTCAACAATACCATTATAACTGTTACAGACCCGCAAGGTCGGGTGGTTTTCTGGTCCTCCGCGGGTACTTGTGGATTCAAAAGCTCAAGAAAAGCATCACCCTATGCTGGTCAAAGAACAGCAGTAGATGCTATTCGTACAGTGGGTTTGCAACGAGCAGAAGTTATGGTAAAGGGTGCTGGTAGTGGAAGAGATGCCGCATTACGAGCCATTGCTAAAAGTGGTGTACGATTAAGTTGTATACGCGATGTAACACCTATGCCGCATAATGGATGTCGACCTCCTAAAAAAAGACGTCTGTAAAAGAATTAAAACGCTTTCAAGAGAAATAAACGATTCAATGATCAAATAATAATACTAGTCTATTATGGTTCGAGAGGAGGTAGCAGAATCCACTCAAACACTACAGTGGAAGTGTGTTGAATCAAGAGTAGATAGTAAGCGTCTTTATTACGGTCGTTTCATTTTGTCCCCGCTTAGAAAAGGTCAAGCGGATACCGTCGGTATTGCCTTGCGAAGAGCTTTACTTGGAGAAATAGAAGGAACATGTATCACACGTGCAAAATTTGGGAGCGTGCCACACGAATATTCTACAATAGCTGGTATTGAAGAATCCATACAAGAAATTTTACTAAATTTGAAAGAAATTGTATTGAGAAGTAATCTCTATGGAGTTAGAGACGCATCAATTTGCGTCAAAGGTCCTAGATACATAACTGCTCAAGATATCATCTTACCACCTTCCGTAGAGATCGTTGATACGGCACAACCTATAGCTAACTTGACAGAGCCCATGGATTTCTGTATTGAGTTACAGATCAAGAGAGATCGCGGATATCACACGGAACTCAGAAAGAACTCTCAAGATGGAAGTTATCCCATAGATGCTGTATCCATGCCTGTTCGAAATGTGAATTCTAGTATTTTTTCTTGTGGGAATGGAAATGAAAAACACGAGATACTTTTTCTAGAAATATGGACGAATGGAAGTTTAACCCCTAAGGAAGCGCTTTATGAGGCTTCTCGTAATTTGATTGATTTATTTCTTCCTTTTCTACACGCGGAGGAAGAGGGCACTAGTTTTGAAGAAAATAAAAACAGGTTTACTCCACCCCTTTTAACCTTTCAAAAAAGATTAACTAATCTAAAGAAAAACAAAAAAGGAATTCCATTGAATTGTATTTTTATTGATCAATTAGAATTGCCTTCTAGAACGTATAATTGTCTCAAAAGGGCCAATATACATACACTATTGGACCTTTTGAGTAAGACTGAAGAAGATCTTATGAGAATTGACAGTTTTCATATGGAAGATGGAAAACAGATATGGGACACTCTAGAGAAGCATCTCCCAATCGATTTACCTAAGAATAAGTTCTCGTTTTAAATCCATTGGAATTTTTTCCTCTTCTTCTTTTTCGAGTTAGAATAAAAAGAAAACAATTTTGCATCTTTGGCACAATCTATATTTTCGCGAAATGGATCATAATAAAATGGATTTTAGGTATCTAGGGAAGATTCACTTGGAAGTAACTATTTCCTAGATACCTATGCACGGTACTTCACGGTTGAATGAATCAACCTGAAAAATCCCTAAAAAAGACCTAAAGTTAAGGATTTTTCAATGGGTAATGTTGCTCCAATACCTAACCAAAGAGCTACTGCAGTACCGATTAAAAAAATGGTCGTAGCTACTGGGCGACGAAATGGATTTTGGAATTTATTGACATTCTCTAGAAAGGGTACTGTCAATAAGCCCGTTGGCACAGAAACCATTAAGAGAACGCCCAATAACTTATTGGGTACTGTACGGAGTATTTGAAAGACGGGAAAGAAGTACCACTCGGGTAATATTTCCAGAGGAGTTGCAAACGGATCCGCCGGTTCACCAATCATTGACGGCTCGAGAACCGCTAAACCTACATTACATGCAATAGTACCTAGAATTACTACTGGAAAAATATATAAAAGATCGTTGGGCCACGCGGGTTCCCCGTAATAATTATGTCCCATCCCTTTAGCTAATTTTGCTCTTAATACAGGATCATTTAAGTCAGGTTTCTTTGTTATTGGGATAGGTGAATTCTTTAGGATCCATCCCCCAAAGGAACCGGACATGAGAATTTTTCATCATCCGGCTCGAGCAAGAATGAAAGAAAAAAGACCGTGGAAGATCCATAATAGAATAAGGTATATAATGACTCAATGACTCTAGGTAAGAAAAGCTTTATCAGATTCTCTTTTCCGAAGTTGCACCTACAACTACTTATTGAAAAGAATCTTATTCTTATGGGTAAATGCTCAATATCCAAGTTGGCTTGCAAATTTGATCATGATCAATTGCTTTGTGGATTGTCTCATGTCTCTTGATTAGTTGGTGTTTATCCCCTCAATATCGCAAGTTTATTACGTCCAAACAAAGTATTTACTTGTTACTAATAAAAAATTAAAAAGTCTAGCCTACGTTCTTCTTTAGATACCTTCTTTTACTCCGATAGTATTGCGGATCGCAATCGATGCAAAGAAAATGAATGCATTTCCATACTATAATAAAAAAAGTAAGTGTAATAAATAGAGAATTGGATCATGTCACATGACTTATTCTATTTCTACTCTATGGGATCTTACGGAGCCTGTTCATGGATGACATGGTTGGGGTATGATCATAGAAAATATTCTCCTCAAGTGAACCAGCCTATCCTTCCCAGATAGGGGACTTACGTGTTGATTGGATGCGGAGACACCTTTGGTTGTGAATTCTAATGTGGCAGATCCAATTCTTTATCTGCATGGCCAAATCAATAATTCAAGTCACACACTCCCATAATCCGCCTTATTTTCTTTCATAAAATGAACTTCAACTATTTGTATCAAAATACTTCGGAGTTGAAGAAAAGTATCCAAATGACATGTCTTATTTTACAATAACCCATGTTTGTAGCAATGAAATACCACAACCTACCCGATATGATATATGAAAATTAGAATTATCTTTCTCTATGATATGGCTTCCCTATAAAGGACCCGAAATACCTTGCTTACGTATCATTGGAAAGTGCATTAACATAAATACGGCAGTAAGCAGAGGCAGTACAAAGGTATGTAAACTATAAAAACGAGTCAAAGTGGATTGGCCCACACTAGCACTTCCACGTAATAACTCCACTAAAGGCGATCCTATTACCGGAATCGCTTCAGGTACACCTGTCACAATTTTGACTGCCCAATAACCAATTTGATCCCAAGGCAAAGAATAACCAGTTACACCAAACGATGCAGTCAATACACCCAAAACCACACCTGTCACCCAAGTTAATTCGCGGGGTTTTTTAAATCCACCTGTGAGATACACACGAAATACGTGCAGGATCATCATTAGAACCATCATACTTGCTGACCATCGATGAACTGATCGGATTAACCAACCAAAGTTGGCCTCGGTCATTATGTATTGAACCGAGGAAAAAGCCTCTGTAACGGTTGGGCGGTAGTAAAAAGTCATAGCAAAACCGGTAGCGACTTGTACTAGAAAACAAGTAAGTGTAATTCCCCCTAAACAATAAAATATGTTGACATGAGGAGGAACATATTTACTAGTTATATCATCCGCAATTGCCTGAATCTCAAGACGTTCCTCAAACCAATCATATACTTTATTGAGATAGGTAACTAACCCGAGTCCCCCTCCGAGAACCGTATATGAAAATTTCATCTCGTACGGCTCAAGCAGAAACACACAAATTTTCAACGGATATTAGAAAAAAAGGTTCAAAACTTCATCAGCCACTGGATTGGGTCGATTTGCCTTGAAGATATGAAATAAGAAAAATCCAGAACTTATTCTTTGTGATGATAATGCCAAAAAATCTCAAGTTGGCTCATCTGTCTTTCTTTCTTTCCCTTATGTTGGTCATTAGAGGCTTCTTGACTTTTCTCTTCCCTATTTTGGATTTCTTTTTTTTTTGCGTAATGCAGATTTACTCTTGTTTTACTAGTAAATAAATAAAGCAAAAATTCTAGTAGTTTTCTGATAGAAATTATCTTGTTGCGATCCTATGAATCAGTTCAATTAAAACCTTAGATTCATACTAGAGCCACGATGATTGAGTCTCAAGCTAACCAAAAGGCAAGGGTTCTTCGAATAAGAACCGCTTGATGATCATTTATTGAATCCGTGTAATAACTCGACAAAATCGAGAGAAAAAAAAAAAGTTGTCTTTTGGGCAAACAAAATTGGAAGGAAGAAAATTTCTTTTTTTATTAAAAACTACTTGAATTTTTTTCAGTCTGGTTGCGAGGTCTGAATAGTGAGTATGAATCATAGTTCCATTTTTTTTCTTGATCCACTCTATCTATTTCGTGTTCCAGATACTAGAATAAAAAATATCCGACGAATTAGAATCATCTTGATAGAGATAACAGGCCCTTTCTATGTATTATCAATAGGATCCATTCTAACAAGTCACACACTCATATTCCAGAGATACCAAAACAAAAAAATTCCACGGTCGAACTACCAGAATGTCTAGAAATGTATAGCTTAAAGTAGAAAGGCTTTTTTGGATGGAAAAACAATGACTTCGTAGTTTTAGTTAGTAGAAACCTAATTCATTAAAATTCCGTCCAGTAAAACAGAAGAATTATAAATTTCTAAAATGATAGATAGGAATATCGCGAATAAAGCCATTGCGACCCCCATAAAAGGAGTAGTCCCCCAACCCGGAGCTACTTTCCCATATTCCGAATTCAAGGGTTTCAATAAACTACCTACGCGAGTTCGTCTTGGCCCAGGTCTAGAACTATCTTCAACGGTTTGTGTAGCCATAAATTCTATTTAATCATTGGTGTTGACTTTGTATACTATTCCGTTGTAGTTGTAAATACAAGATCTTTTCGTAGATCCATTGTAATCTTGAAATTCTATAAAAATGGAAACAGCAACTTTAGTCGCCATCTCCATATCTGGTTTACTTGTAAGCTTTACTGGGTATGCCTTATATACCGCGTTTGGGCAACCCTCTCAACAATTAAGAGATCCATTCGAAGAACACGGGGACTAATTGAAGTAAGAAGTCTCCCCATCTGGGAGACTTCTTACTTCAATGAAATTATTTCATTTTTTTAGTTGGAACCTTAGGTGGTTCTCGGAAGAAGATAGCGAAAAAAATTATCCCTAAAGTCGAAACTAAAAGGAACGTATAAACCAATGCTTCCATAGATTCGATCGTGGTTTATTTACAATTATAACTTCCACACCTATTCATTTGTCATTTGGGATCTTTTCCCATATAAAGATAAAGAAAGAAAAAGAGTCAAAGAAAGGATGGGAGATGTTTCCCATGTCAAATCAAAAAAGAGAGATGAAAGATACCATAGCAATGTGGTATCAGACTGCTTGTCTCCTTGTAGTTGGATCTCCAACTTTTTGGAATGTTCCAAATTCCACTTGAGCATCCAAGTCTGGATCAATACCAGCAAAAACATCTCGGAACAAGGTTCTAGCGCCATGCCAAATGTGTCCGAAAAAGAAGAGCAAAGCAAAGGTAGCATGGCCAAAAGTGAACCAACCCCTTGGACTGCTGCGAAAAACACCATCCGATTTCAAAGTAGCCCGATCTAATTCAAAAATTTCCCCTAATTGGGAACGCCTCGCATATTTTTTTACAGTAGCAGGATCAGAATAACTTACTCCATTAAGTTCGCCACCATAGAACTCCACCGTTACACCTACTTGTTCAACACTATATTTGGATTCTGCTCTTCTAAAAGGAACGTCCGCTCTCACAATTCCCTCTTCATCTACCAAAACAACCGGAAATGTTTCAAAAAAAGTAGGCATACGGCGTACAAAAAGCTCGCGTCCTTCTTTATCTCTAAAGACGGGATGTCCTAACCATCCAACAGCTATTCCATCCCCGTTGTCCATTGAGCCTGCTCTGAATAATCCCCCCTTTGCCGGATTATTACCAATATAATCATAAAAGGCTAATTTTTCGGGAATTTTAGACCAAGCTTCTGATAAACTAAGATTTTCGGCTAACCCATCGCTAACTCTTCGATATATTTCTTGCTGAAAGTATCCCTGATCCCACTGATAACGAGTAGGCCCAAATAATTCGATTGGGGTAGTTGCTGACCCATACCACATAGTTCCGGCAACTACGAAAGCTGCAAAAAAAACAGCAGCGATACTACTGGAAAGTACAGTTTCAATATTGCCCATACGTAATCCTTTGTATAGACGTTGAGGCGGACGGACACTAAGATGGAATAGGCCCGCTAATATACCCAAAGTACCCGCAGCAATATGATGAGAAGCTATTCCCCCCGGAACAAAAGGATCAAAACCTTCTACACCCCACGCTGGATTTACAGCTTGTACTTTTCCAGTTAGTCCATAAGGATCGGACACCCATATCCCAGGACCATACAAACCCGTTACATGAAATGCGCCAAAGCCAAAGCAAGCCACCCCTGCAAGAAATAAATGAATTCCAAAGATCTTGGGCAAATCCAAAGAGGGTTTTCCTGTCCGCTCATCACAGAATATTTCTAGGTCCCAATATACCCAATGCCAGATAGCTGCCAAGAAACACAAGCCAGAAAACACAATATGCGCACCTGCCACACCTTCATAACTCCAAATACCCGGATTCGTTACAGTTCCTCCTGAAATACTCCAACCACCCCACGAATTGGTTATTCCTAAACGAGTCATGAAGGGAATGACGAACATACCTTGTCTCCACATTGGATCCAGAACAGGATCAGAGGGATCAAAAACCGCTAATTCATATAAAGCCATCGAGCCGGCCCAACCAGAAACTAAAGCTGTGTGCATTATATGCACCGAAAGCAATCGACCCGGATCATTCAATACAACAGTATGAACACGATACCAAGGCAAACCCATGGAAATACCCCTTTAGCAAAGAAAAATAGACACGATGTCGCTTTATTTTATCGCATTGGAAAAGACTATCCATATCCTATGTACCTAACCCCTCTAGGGGATTCTGTGTCAGAAAGCGTGAATATTTATTTTATTCCATTAAAAATAAGAAGCCAATTCTGTTCGTAAGAAGAAAGAGAAGCAGATCTATTCTATACTCGATAAGTGCCAATATGCAATGGGTAGCTTGGCCTATTTGGAAAAAACGAAGAATAGATCCCTATCCCTCTTTGTTTATCATTCCAATCACCGATTCCTTTTTCTTTCTGTCTTACCTTCCTTATATGTATTATTTCAATCTACGTATTAATAGAATCTATAGTATTCATATAGAATAAGAAAAAAAAAATGAAGACAATAAACTACGGATTCTTTCTTTCTCTTCCATTCTTACGTTTCCATATTAAAGTGTAGTTTTCTTACTTAAATTTAATAATATTAATCTAATATGCCCATTGGTGTTCCAAAAGTACCTTACCGGATTCCCGGAGATGAAGAAGCGACTTGGGTTGACTTATACAATGTTATGTATCGAGAAAGGACACTTTTTTTAGGTCAAGAGATTCGTTGCGAGGTCACGAATCATATTACAGGTCTCATGGTATATCTCAGTATAGAAGATGGAATTAGCGATATTTTTTTGTTTATAAACTCCCCAGGCGGGTGGCTAATCTCAGGAATGGCGATTTTTGATACGATGCAAACGGTGACACCAGATATATATACAATATGCCTCGGAATGGCTGCGTCCATGGCATCCTTCATTCTGCTTGGAGGCGAACCCACCAAGCGTATAGCATTCCCTCACGCGAGGATTATGCTTCACCAACCTGCTAGTGCTTATTATCGGGCAAGGACACCAGAATTTTTACTAGAAGTAGAAGAGTTACACAAAGTTCGCGAAATGATCACAAGGGTTTATGCCCTAAGAACAGGCAAGCCTTTTTGGGTTGTATCCGAAGACATGGAAAGGGATGTTTTTATGTCAGCAGACGAAGCCAAAGCTTATGGACTTGTCGATATTGTAGGGGATGAAATGATTGACGAGCACTGCGATACTGATCCAGTGTGGTTTCCAGAAATGTTTAAGGATTGGTAGTGGCCGGATTTCTTGTAAATTTATTTCAAACCTAAATTCAGGTTTTCTGCGATTTAATAGAAAATAGAAATACTTCATGATGATCAATCATCAGGTTAAGATCGATCTAAACCAATCCTTTTTTTTCTATATACATACGACATGCCAACGGTTAAACAACTTATTAGAAACGCAAGACAGCCAATACGAAATGCTAGAAAATCGCCCGCGCTTAAGGGATGTCCTCAGCGTCGAGGAACATGTGCTAGGGTGTATGTGCGACTCGTTCAGATCATGAGTTCAAACAAATAAGACAATTTTTGAAGTATCCATGATCGGTACCAATGAATAGGATAGAGCTTCTCTATCCTAGATTTCTATGGTATATGGAATTTCTGGTTTCCTTTGGTGCAAATCCAATCATCTAAATTGGAAATTAAGAAGCAATTCCCCCATTGGTAGAAAATGGTTATCCATTAAGCGGAGGAAATAGTAATAAAAAGAAAAAGGCTTATGCTCCTTTATCTTAAAAGAACGGACTAACAGGGTCAGCTACTTAGCCAACTTTCATAATTAAATGCCGTCACTGTATGGATAACTCTTATTGTGAAAAGAGCTATTTACTCGATAATGGATAGGTAGAGCCAAAGAATGTGAACTATACAAGTTCACAATACCTTTTGATGAAATGAAAGAAAGGGCTCCGGTGTATAGAGAGGGCCTCACCGTTTAAAAGGGAACCATAGAAACGATGGAACCCACTATTTTTTTGAGTATCATTAGAATTTGTTATTTCTATGCGAAATAACTGAAGAGAATAGAATAAAAAATCGTGGTTGGGAAGGTTACAGTAGCAAAAGCCATTGGAATTCATATTTTATATATCGGAATAATTCGTTTTGTTATTAATGGGAAAAAGGATGGCTAAAAGAAGAGAAATCATTTGTTATTCATTAAGGTTAATTTGATTCAATGACCAGAGTTCCGCGAGGATATATAGCTCGGAGACGACGAACAAAAATGCGTTCATTTGCCTCAAACTTTAGAGGGGCTCATTTAAGACTTAATCGAATGATTACTCAACAAGTAAGAAGAGCTTTTGTTTCCTCTCATCGAGATAGAGGCAGGCAAAAGAGGGATTTTCGTCGTTTGTGGATCACTCGGATAAACGCAGCAACGCGGATATATAAAGTATTCGATAGTTATAGTAAATTAATACACAATCTGTACAAGAAGGAATTGATTCTTAATCGTAAAATGCTTGCACAAGTAGCTGTATCAAATCCAAATAATCTTTACACGATTTCCAATAAAATAAAGATCCTCAATTAAATGGATAAAAAAGTAATATACAGGAATAATTAAAACCGAATTCCCGGAGAGGGGACTCCGGGAAGATACAATAAATTAAGATTAAGTGGTAGGAATCAACGAGCATGTTGCAATAAATAAAAAAACTATTTATTCTTCCCCATTTTTCTTTCTTATAACAAACACAAGAATCAAAACTGGATTACTTTCTTTATATAGGTCTGGCCCTTTCGAATAAAACATCAACAATCGGAACTTAAGTTCCGATTGTTGTTTCTTAAATTCTGGTTGGAGTTTCTTAAGTTTCGATTGGAATTGAACTTTTGCGTTAATTGAGGAATATGTCTATTCTTTCTGGGTCTAGGACCAGTAATTATTGAAATTGACTGGGCTTGAAATTGCTTCTCATTCTCATAGTTACGAAATGGTAAGAAAGATAAAATACGAGCCTGTTTTATAGCAAGAGTAATTAATCGTTGTTGTTTCAAGGTTAATCTATTTATTCGTCTCGATAATATTTTTCCTTGTTCACTAATAAATCGATTAATTAAACTCATGTTTCTATAATCAATTCGATCCCCCGGGCCAATCCGAGGACGCCTACGAAAAGGTTGTTTGGATTTACGAAAAGTTTGCTTGGATTTACGAAAAGTTTGCTTGGATTTATGAAAAGTTTGCTTGGATTTATGAAAAGTTTGCTTGGATTTATGAAAAGGTTGCTTAGATTTATGAAAAGGTTGTTTAGATGTATACATGATTTATTCTTTATTTTCAAATTTGAAAAAAAAAATGGATTTCTTTATTTTATTAATTTTGGATCCAGAAGAAGTAGTCTTTCTTTGGTCCATATATTATTTGATTCATATTATTATTTGATTCATATTATTATTTGATTCATATATAGTATATGAATACCCTCTATACATATGAAATAATATCTACCTGAAATCAAATGAATTGATTTGTATTTTGTATTCTATCTATGTTCTATATATTAAATCTGTTCTTTGGAAAGATCGAACACACGATGCTCCTATTTTTTTATTTCGTCATGAGTCGTATGCTTGCGACAATAACGACAAAATTTTTTTAATTCTAATTGTCCGGGTGTATTGTGGCGATTCTTTTGAGTACTATATCTAGAAATCCCCGTCGATTCCTCATTGGCACCTTTTCGAACACAACTGATACATTCCAAAATAACTCTGATTCTAACACCTTTCCCCTTGGCCATGAACCTCCTTTCTTTTTTGGATTGACTTAACTTAATTCTTCTACTTATTCTGTTATTCTTCTATTTTGAATCCCAAGAAGAAGAATAAAATCCATTCGAATAAAAAATTTTTAAAATTCTTAAATTAAGTAATAAAAAATAGAGAAATAATTAAGGAATACAATCCTTGTCGAATTAGCAAGGATTTTGCTTCGAAATCCTTTCATTTAAGTAGCCAGCCCAGCCTCTTTCTATGCTCTGATTTCTGAGGCCTGACTTAGCTTGGATACCGCTTTTGATTGAATTTCTGTTTTCCAAAATGGGATTTGCCGAATTTTTCATGACTCTGAGGTTCAACCCAATCCATCTTTTCTTTCTTTTTCCTTCCTATACTAAAAAAAAAAGGATTGAAAAAGGGAAAATTTGCGTCATGTCACGAAGAATTCCTCGCATAGCAATAACTAGAATTAAAAAAAAGGGAATGACAAAGCATCTGGGAATAAACGATTAATTTCTATCAATAAACCTGCTAAAGCCCCAAACCATAGAGTACTTAGCACGGGCGCTACAGAGAGATATGTTTTTATATCCCGCATTGAAAATCCTCCTTCCTTATTGGAATACATATATGATCAGATACTCTTGCCCAAGATCATTTGTATTTCTTTTGTTTAGGCGAAATTCCTAACTAAAAAAACAAAATCAATATTCTATATATAGAATGAACGAATGAACGGTATAGACGAGATTTTCCTACCCCTAAAAAAGAAAAAGATGACCCCTTCTTCCTATACATTACCAAGGAATAGTAATCTTTCTTTTATAGGTGAAATTAGATAGGATTTTAGATGTATACCATTCCTTGATTATATGAGACCAAAAAGAAGAAATGACAAGAAGGTTCTATATAGATAGAGAAAGAGAAGAAAATTACGATGTGGAAAACAAGACAGGAATTGTGTACAATGCCATTATACAACAATTTGGAAAAGGGATGTAGCGCAGCTTGGTAGCGCGTTTGTTTTGGGTACAAAATGTCACAGGTTCAAATCCTGTCATCCCTACCTATTACTTCTTTCTTCTTTATGGGCAGTAGCGAGGAGATCGATTAAAGTGGGTATAACTTGAATTTGTGGATACTATACGTACGTGAGACACGTTAGGAGTAGAAAAGGGTTTTCTTTTTGAATGAAAGCGCTCTTAGTTCAGTTCGGTAGAACGCGGGTCTCCAAAACCCGATGTCGTAGGTTCAAATCCTACAGAGCGTGATTCCATCTATCTTATGTCGAAGCAGAGTAAAATAACTTAAGAAAACAAAGTTGAATTGCAACTCCAATTTGACCTCCTCTCTGGTCTGGAGGAGGTCAATCAAAAAAGAAATATTACTCAATCAAAGATCCAACTGATCCCCACGTCTGTATTGCAAATACGCAGTCACGAATAATCCCGCTAAAGTAATAGGAATTAGGCCTAAGACGATTCCAAATAGAAAAACTTCAATCATTTCGATTTGTTCGAGGGGATAAAAAAAAAAGAGGTACGATCTATCCCTAAATAGTAGTCTAAATTATCCACGAATCTCAATGACCAAGAAAAGAATTGATAATTAGTGTGGAAAAGAGTCGTAGAATACCAGGAATCCAAAAGAAAGATTTTTATTTTCTGACTTATTCATTCAATTTATTTCAAATAAGACGTATCTTGTTCAAGCCAATAAATAGAGCTGGGGTTATAGTTAAAGCAGCCAGTAGAAAACCGAAATAACTAGTTATAGTAAGCATGAAAGGGTTAAATTCCATTTATTTTTTTACTACACTACATATGTTGGTAAAGCACTTACCTAAGTTATGGAAAATTCATAATTCATCGGTTATTTTAGATAATACTAAAAAACAAGATAGAGTGAGATACAGAAGTGTAAAAGAAAATCGATTCATCAGATGGGACATGAGTCTCTAATTCCGAATCAAGAGATTTGTTGTGGAATCTGTCAGTTCTTTAAAGTAATAATATTAAGAACTAGATCATCTAACCCCATTGAAAAATTAAATTGGATTTTGGGAGAATTTTTGAATATAAGATAAATAAAGAATTGAAACAGTCGAATATTCCCCTATTCCTTCTTATTTTAACTGATTGTATTCCATATGGAATAAGAGGAGAAGAAAAGCATTCCACGACCCCCCGAGCAAGGGGCCCCTTAAAAAAAGGAAAGCTCTTCCTTGAATTTACTTTATTTTTATTCCTTTTTCGAACCCCAACCAAAGTTGATTCGAAGACGAGTCACTTCAATTATCCTTTTAAGTTCTATCTTCTGTCTTTCCCTATTTCATCTCGTAAAGTTCCACGCTTGCAGTTTAGTCAAGAAAGTTAGACCTAATCCAACAAACAAGGCAAGGATTGATTACGAATCTTGATTCTTCAAAGAATGTTTTCTTTCTCTCATAACAGATTATCCACTATTCGATTTTCTATTTATTAGATATTATATTATGCTAACCAATTAAATTCCTTAAAGGGAAAGGTTGGATTCGAAGAAAACTTTTAACTAATAACTAAAAAGGGATAGATTTCGCATATACTTGTCCTTATATTGTGTCAGTATGAGAATATGTTTCCTAAATTATTTATCCAAACCTATTGATCATTAACTTGGATTTTCCCAAGATCTTGGCCGCTATTCCGAATTATTCTACTAATCCGAAGCCAATGAAAATAAGCAGGACCCAAAAAAATTGGGGGTTTTCTATTGATGCCTTGAATAACATATAGCTTACCTATAGACAAGGAACAAAGAAGAGAAAAAAAAGACAAGGAACAAAGAAGAGAAAAAAAGAATTCTGTTTCGGGACCAAGCAAAACTAGATTGCTGTGCCATAGGAAGGATAGCTATACTAATTCGGTATACTCAAAATACACCTTTGGTACAAAATTGACAATCTCACAAGGATGAAATATCAGTAATTTTCTATTTACTGGTTGATCCCATCTT